TTAATTCCCAACAGTGATCCCTCTTCTTTTTTTCTTTTTCGTTTCACATTTATCATCAACCAAATGGGGAATTTCCATTTCTTCGACTAGTACCGATTCGATTGATGGGAGAGAGGCATATGTGGATTAGTACAATTATTATATTATTAGCATCAGATTCAGGATTCCACGGGATACCGTACTGTACTGGGTCTGGCTTTTTCAATTACTCCCGATCTGTGAAATATGAAATAGAGTAGAGTATTGTATGTTTCCCGGGAGTACATACATAAATGGAATTTGTACAATATAAAAAAAATTGAACATAGTTACTGTGTATAGAATAGTATAGAATACTTTTTTTTTAAGATTAAAATAAAAGTATATCCTTTTCGGGCCCTATTTTGTGTAACCTCAATTTCAAATTTTACTAATTTGAAATAATCTATCTCATTCAAATTTCGCATTGAGCTTTTGATATATGCGTCCCATTACTAATCCAATGAAAGAGGATATTCAAAAAATAAAGATCAAACAAGGATCACTTTTTTATTAGCGAGGTAATGAATTTTTTTTTTTATAAGGGTTTTTCCTTGAAAGAACAAACTTTTTAAATTTATATATAAATATATAAAAAAATAGTTAATTTGATGGAATATTCGATTTTTTTATACCGGAATTTGTACTCGTCTTTATCATACTGCGTACCGTTTTCCAAGAAGATTGGATCATTAAAAAAAGGAGTTTATAACTTAGCTCCTTCCTTTTTTTTCATTGAGCTTCTATTGTTTGTTGGGGTTTGTTTCGAACCAATGGTAAGTGGAAAGGCGGTTAGATGATACTTCATCAGATGATTGTACAAAGAGGGCGGTAGGTTATAGAAAAGAAAGAATGGAAAAGAATGATAAATAAATAAAGGAATTATTGATTGTATCGGGAATCAAATTTTGAGTTCAGTATGGATAAAAGATCATCCTATGTTATACTATTCAATTCTTGACGATGAATCGATTTGATAGCTCCGATATTGTTATTCATGATATTGATCCGATTCGATATCATCGAGATGTAATGCATCCCATGGTACGCAGTCTACAGGCGAAAGATTTATTATCTCTATGGGATTAACTCCCGAGTTATTGCGAATTAAAGAAAAATTAAACAATGAGATTATGGAAGTAAATATTCTCGCATTTATTGCTACTGCACTGTTTATTCTAGTTCCTACTGCTTTTTTACTTATAATATACGTAAAAACAGTCAGCCAAGGTGATTAATTTGAATTAAACTTGATTTTTTATTTCTTATCAATAATTGCAGAGAAGAAAAGGATAAAAATTTCGCGTCTTAAATGAAATGGGCAGACTAGAATCAGTCGTATTCTATGAGATACAATAGTATGGTAGAAAGATTCAGATATTTCTTTCTACCATACTATCTAGTATTGTTATTGTAGTGTATAAAGTTGTATTGTAATGCGGGTTAATTTAATATAGATTAATATAGATCAATCTACAATAGTATCGTCATATTCCTTTTCTATATATATAGAAATCGATTTAATTACGTATATATAATATATATATAGTGATAATGTATATTCTATAGTATCCCAATTCTATTTCTTTGCTTTATCTATTTGTATTTAATTTGTGTTGATTTCAATTAAATTAATTTGAAATAATCGAAAGCTACTTTTACGATTAGAATTCCTAGATTTCTGATTATTTTCAATATGAATCCCGATCGAAAGAATCAATGACTTCTTCGATGGGTATAATAAAATAATCTTTTAGTTAGCATTCCCGACGAAGAAGTCATTGATTGAGGAGTTGACAAATGATCCATGGGAACTTCTTCGGATTTCGAAAAGGATTAGTAAAACTCGTCGACTTTTAACGTTTGAACCATGATATGGGTTCAATAAAACAAGCAAAACATAAATAAAATTTCTAAAATAGTAAAACTAAAACAAGCGGCGCAATATGTGACTCGCCCAAGACAATATTTTAGGATGTGCAGTATCTCGTTGGACAACTACTATGTTGTTTCCCAATGTGTATCCACGTAATGGAATAACCGAATTTTTTTCTCTTTGATCTTTGAACAGTAAAGAGGTAAACAAAATAAAAAAAAAAAAGTTACGTTCTTCCTCATGGTCCATATCTAACTTTGGTAAGAGTCAGTTCATCGAAATAGAAAATTTATGAAGAATTCAGTTGGAATAAATTTCCTACCATTTGTATTCCTTTTACTTTTTTTACTTTCAAAATACGAACACGGAAATAATTGAAATATTTCTTTGATTGAAAGAGTATTCTTCATATATATTTATTATTCATAGAATACATTACTCAACTAAAATCCAAGAGAATTTCGAAATGAAGATATTTTTCATTTCTATTTCAATTTAAAAATAAAATTTTAAATTGAAATAGTGAAATTTTAAATAAAAAAAAACTTTGCCGAACGATCTATAAAAAAAAGTGATACTGTTTAGTTCCTAAACTCAATTAGTAGT